ATCTAATCTACATAGATTGAAAAAGGATAAATGGAAGAATTGCAAAAAAAAATATCGGATTTTTTAGTCCATAATGTATTTCATCAATCTAAGTGGAATAAGCAAAGTGGATTCCTTGTTGGTTAGTCGAGTTCCGATGAAAACCACACAATTGAAGGAAATGTCCGAATTTGATATTTATAAGATCAATAAACTAAGGTTTTGTCGTTCTAGACCATCGGATTCGACGGAAACAATGATAAATAAATACGAATACAGTAGAAAAAGGGAGGGGGGGAAATCAAAAAAACAAGTAGAGAAAAATTATACAAAGTTATATACAAGTTGCTACCCCCCCTCGGTATTTCTTTAATTGAATTTCATTTGATTAGACGGAAGTTCCTTAAAAACTTCCGCTTTCTTTAAAAGATTCTGAACAGTTCCTGTGGGTTGAGCACCTTTTTCAAGGAAATATAGAATGACAGGAACATTTAAATAAGTTTGATTTTTCATTGGATCATAAAAGCCCACTTTTCTAAGATCTTTTCCTTCTCTTCGGGATCGAACATCAATTGCAACGATTCGATAGACGGCTCATTGGGATAGATGTAGATGAACAATACCCCCCCTAGAACCGTATAGGAAGTTTTCTCCTCGTACGGCTCGAGAAAAAATGTTTGATTCGAAGTTTTGTCTATGTATGCAATTCTAATAAATTAAATGACAAATGGGCCTATAAAATCAATTAGACTATGATTTCAGTCTTTTTTTTTTTCTTCCTGAAAAAGAAAAAGAAACCATTCGTACTCATAACTCAAGTTAGATAACTCTCAAATAGCTCAAAGGAAAAATCTTTAGTCAATTTCATTTATTGAGTAGTCTTTACCCCCTTTTGTTTGTCTCGTTTAAAATTCTATTTGGATTCTTTAGTCTGATCCAGTTATTGAGACTATCGAGACAATTAAAATGGCGTTTCCTTGTTCTTAGATCCTTTATCCTTATTTTAAATCATTGGGTTTAGACATTACTTCGGTGCTTCTTAATCCTTTCAAAATGGCAGCAACATACCCTTTTTTGATTTCTTTCTAACAAAGAATCCTACGGACAGTTGATTCCCGCGTGATACACTTTGAATCGAAAAAGTTTGATCAATTCCAACAAGTTTTGCTTTTGAATTGGAAACTTGCTCGAATTGGATCCTTTCTATATATGGAAGATACATTTACGAAGTTGTTCCAATTGATTGATTGGCATTAACTAACCCTAGATCCTTACCCCCGAGAAATGAATTAATCCTTTCTACTCGAGCTCCATCGTGGACTATTTACAACCCCCAACAAAAAACGAAGGGTTCAAGTGTAACAGAACAAACAATGTCGAGCCAAGAGCACCCTCATTCCTAGACAAATTGAAAAATGGTGGATGTAAAAATCCACAACGGATCGTGTCCTTCAAGTCGCACGTTGCTTTCTACCACATCGTTTCAAACGAAGTTTTACCATAACATTCCTCTAATTTGGAACCGGTATTATGGAATTGATTCAATTATGGAATCATGAATAGTCATTGGTTCAGCTGTCCATAGACATCGTAATCTAGACTCTTCTTCTATATATGAATATGATATGTGGAGCGATTTTTCTGAAAAAAAGTGGTTAGCAAGACAGCATATTTAACATACATAAATAATATTAATATAATAATATATAGATAATAGAAAGAAATAGAAATATATAAACGAATCACTTTTTGAATCTGCATCTTCAAATGACTCAATAGGATAGATAGGATAGATTGAACGATTTCCTACTTTTTCAAAGATTCCACCTAGAAGGAATCATTCAAAATATTGATTATTTATTAAAAATATTTCTAATTGAAATTGAAAAAAGTTTCCTATTTAGACATCATTATTTAATTTGAAGAAAATTGCACAATAAACATTACATTTGATCTTCATAGGAAGATAAGTCTTTCTTTTTTAATTGACTCATCTTTTTTTTCATGAGATGTATAAAAAATTGATGTAAGTTAAGATTTGAATCTTTATTCTTTTCATCTGATTACGAAAATCAAAATCGAAAAAAAAATAGGGAAGGGTTTTCGTATCTATCAGATAGACTGAACAGTTGTCACTGTTATAGATATTCAATAATATTGAATTATTGAATTGAAATAATTTCAGTTTAAGTAATTTAAGGATTACAAATTTTTTTCACAAAAACCAAAAAATTATTGTCATGTCATTAAAATAGAACGATACATACCATATAAGCTAAACATTTCCTCATTTTATATGATTGAGATGTATTTTGTTTAACATGAAGAAAATGAGATTCAAAGAAAAAACATTGGCTCCACAACATATTTCTATATGTTATGGAACTTGATCATTTGTTAATGAGATTTGAACAGACACAGATATTTAAATTAATATGGATTAACTCCTATCCACTCCCCTACTTCTTTACTATGGGAATAATGGAGCATAAAAAATGGATATGCTCTGGGACGAAAGGAT